ACCATCGCATTACAAATGCGATGCTCTAACCTCTGAGCTAAGCGGGCTCACATAACATCAATTTTATGTGCATAGTAATTCAATAAAATATTGGAATCTTAGGTATTCACTATTATGTCTTATCTATTCAGACTCGATATGAATAGAAAACAATAGAATATACAATTTCAAATAAATATTGAATATTAATATTATAGAACATAACGATTCATATAAGCGATATAGAATTTGTATTTTTTATCACTAATCACTAATCGAATTTACAATTCGAATATTATTCAATTCGATATTTTTTTAGTAAATTCTATATCTTGGTAGACTCGATAGTCAATATTTTGATTCTAGTTAGTTAGTTAGATAGTTAAATTATTTAAATTTGTCATTTTTAAATTTGAATTCAAATGACATTTGAAATTCGTTTATTACACTTCTATATTTTCTATATTATTTGATTCCATATCATTAGGAATGATTAGTTGGAACTGATGAGACATTCCTCCACGTTCATTCCATTCATAAAATTCATAAAGTAGTAAAGGCGGAAATTAAGACAAAAAAAAAGACCGTTCAAGTATTCAAAATTGCATGAGAAGGGCGACAGGTATATATATATATATAGGATATCTATTAATCTATATTGAATTACGAATCCAGAAATGCTAAAATCCAATTTGATTGGACCAAAAAGGGTCTCCTATACAAGATAGGAGAAGACAGGTAAGAAATAAAAGAGTAAAAATGCTTCTTCGAAATAAGAATAGGTATCTAATGAATTCAAAGGTTCCAGTATAAATGAAAGAAAAAGGGCCCGACATCATAATGCAATGAAATTCTAATCTTAACACAAAAGGAAGGGGATATGGCGAAATGGGTAGACGCTACGGACTTAATTGGATTGAGCCTTAGTAAGGAAACCTACTAAGTGATGACTTTCAAATTCAGAGAAACCCCGGAATTAAGAAAAAGGGCAATCCTGAGCCAAATCCTATTTTCCACAAACAAAGGTTCAGAAAACAAGGATAGGTGCAGAGACTCGACGGAAGCTGTTCTAACAAATGGAGTTGGCCGCGTTGGTAGTTGGTAGAGAACTCTTTCCATCGAAAATTCAGAAAGGATGAAAGATATACATACGTATTGAATACTATATCAAAATATCAAAATCAAATGATTAATGCCGACCCAAATGAGTCTATATTTTTTCTATAAAAAACGGAAGAATTGGTGTGATTCGATTCTTTCTTCAATGTGGAATCGAATATTCATTGATCAAAAGATTCACTCCATAGTCTGTAGATCCTCTTTTCAAGAACCGGATTAATCGGACGAGAATAAAGATAGAGTCCCGTTCTACATGTCAATGCTGGCAACAATGAAATTTTTAGTAAGAGGAAAATCCGTCGACTTAAAAAATCGTGAGGGTTCAAGTCCCTCTATCCCCAAAAAGCCTATTTGCCCCCCAACTATTTATCCATTCTATCCCCCCTTTCCTTGCGTGAGTGTCCTTATACACTCGTTTTGAAATAGATCCGGGCGGAAATGTCTTATTATATCTTATATCTAAGATATACATCTTTGAGCAAGAAATCCCCATTTGAATGATTTACAATCCATATCATTACTCATACTGAAACTTAAAAAGTCGTCTTTTTTAAGATCCAAGAAATTCCAGTACCTAGATCAAACTTTTTAATCTTCTTTCGCCCTTTTAATTGACATAGACCCCCGCCCTCTAATAAAATGAGGATGCTACATTCGGACTTAGCCGGGATAGCTCAGCTGGTAGAGCAGAGGACTGAAAATCCTCGTGTCACCAGTTCAAATCTGGTTCCTGGTATATGATTAATTTGGATGAGTCTCTCTTGAATAAATTAATTGATATGAATCGACATCCCTATTCAGTGTTAATTTGGATCATAACACATACTTTTTTCCATCTCGCCGAGATATATCCCATCTATTTTTTTTTTATAGATGGGTAGAATTCTTTTAGATACTTTATCTATTTATCTAAAAGAATTCGATTCTATTTGATCTTTTTTATCTTTATGTCCATGCCGTAGAATGTTAATACTTCATATATATTCAAAAGACGCGTTCAAAAGGTTAAATTAGTTGGTTGAGATACTAACAAGTCGAATCTAGAGAAATTGAAATAGACAAGATTAAGTTCAGATACAAATAAATAGAATCCGGTTCGATTTCTTCATTCCTACCTACATAACTTTCTAGAACGGTCTAAGTAATATGCGTGGTACAAAGTCAAACTTCATGATACAGAACTCCTTTGGTTCATCCTATTGGTTTGGCTCATCTGAAATAAAAATCTTCCAACCCAAATAAATGGAAGGCGATAATTCCAAGGAATCTCTTATTTTTTTTTTTTGTTATAGCCTAGCGAGAATTTAAACAAGACTTCTATTCTGTTTAATCTAGAAGAGAACGTACAAGCTTTGAATATCTGAAATTGTATAAGTGGAAATCTTTTTCTTATCATTCAATG